CTCTATATCCGAGAGAAAGCAATAGGAAAAAAATCAAACATTTCCTTATTATAGAGTTGTAAACAAAAGGAAAGAGATCTAAAAGAAAAAAATATTTTTTCTAAGATTCCCCTTTTCGTCCACTTAATATTAATATTGATATCGTATTTTTATTCAAGGAATATTTACTTTGATATTATATTGGTCCGCCAATCTTCTTAATTCATCAAATCATAATTTCAATAAGATATATGTTTACGGCGTGTGAGTAAATAAAAAACCGGAGATTCTACTTTACAGTTGATTTTATTCAACAATTGACCAAAAGAAAATATTATATTAATAAATAAAATAATAAATTGCATGAACTTAGATCAATCAAATAATGACATTTCTATCCAAAAATGGGCCTTAATTAATTTCAATTTAATTTGCCCATTTAGATTGTATTCGGTTCGAATGCTGATAACGAAAACGGAAGGAAGAAAAAAATTTACAAAACAAAAAATGGGATTCCTAAAAAAATAGATTGATTCTCGAATCTGATTGAATTTAATGGTTTACGTTATTGAAGAAAGATATGTATATGTGATATTAGATATTGACTAGTTATATATGAATTAAAGATATATTTCATTTCCCCTACTACTGTAGGGGGACTTCTGTTAGAAGTCCTTTCGTCTCGTTTCGACTGTGACTTGCCTGAATAAACAGATGAAATCAAGAAAAGATGAAAGAATTTTGAAATAACAGTTCGGAAACAAGAAATGGAAAAACGAGAATTCTATGGATTCGCGAAGACTCTGTGGATAGAAACGAAAAGGGATATATCGAAGTAGTTCTGATAATTCAATAATATTATTACTTAAATACTTAAATTCGAAGTTCTTAGTTACTTCGACTAGATTAATCCGAATAATTAAGTCATAATTCATTGGTTGATTGTATCATTAACCATTTCTTTTTGTTGGTACGAGGAACTTATCATGAATCCACTGATTTCTGCTGCTTCCGTTATTGCTGCTGGATTGGCCGTAGGGCTTGCTTCTATCGGACCCGGAGTTGGTCAAGGGACTGCTGCGGGTCAAGCCGTAGAGGGTATCGCGAGACAGCCCGAGGCAGAGGGAAAGATACGAGGTACTCTATTGCTTAGTCTAGCTTTTATGGAAGCTTTAACAATTTATGGATTGGTTGTAGCATTAGCACTTTTATTTGCGAATCCTTTTGTTTAATCAGGAAAAAATACATATTTTTCCTATTTTATTGCCGTGGACTTGTCGTTTGCTTTTTCAAATTAGATCAAGATTTCACTCCTATAATTCTTATTCGTTGAGAAAATAACCTATATTAGGGAAGGGATGATTTGCAGATGAGGAATTAGTATACCAATTCGCTTTCATCCTTCCCGTTCGTAGTACAGCGGAAAGTCTTTTATGGTGGTGTTCAAACAAGCAAGGGGTAGTTCATACTTTATAACTATAAATAAATAACTATAAAATAACTATAAATAAAAGAAATTATAACTCGAATATTTTTTGACTCGATTTCAAAAAAAAAAAAAAAGAATAAATAAAAAAAGAGGGGCAAAGTGATAGAAAAAGAACTTTGGTCGATTTTTTAGTCTATCTATAATATAAGATAAGAGGAGATTATATGAAAAATGTAACCGATTCTTTCGTTTCTTTAGGCCACTGGCCATCTGCCGGGAGTTTCGGATTTAATACCGATATTTTAGCAACAAATCTAATAAATCTAAGTGTAGTGATTGGTGTATTGATCTTTTTTGGAAAGGGAGTGTGTGTGAGTTGTTTATTTCAAGAATAGGCTGGATCGAACCAGTTGTACCCTTTTCCGTTATAACTAGGAAAGAAAGGTGCATGATCTTTCGAATTACTTCTGAAGAAATTAATAAATTATATGTAAGAACCATCGCATTTCGTGATTAATTGGCAAATCCACTTTGATTCTCTAGCAACCAATAATGTGGGATTGTTAAGATGGTTAAAGCAAATCGTTTGAAGTCTAGACACAGCATGGTACTCTTTCTACCACTATGTTAATATAGAGATCGTTTTCAAATAAATATTTTATCGATATAGGACACTCATCTTGATAAAATAAATTGAACCGCTTATTCTAAAAATAAGCATTTTTCCCCTTTTATCTAATGCTGAATCGACGACCTATGCCTTAAATGTATAAATAAGAAAAATCTTTTGGATTTGAACTGAAGAAAAAAAGAAACAACTTTGCTGACAATTACATATTCTTGATTTTGTCAGAAGAGTCCTCCAAATATTTTGGTTTTGCATTACATTGGACTATGAATAAAGAAGAGAGGATAGGCTCATTACATTCATAAAATAAGCTATGAGAATTTTCCAAGTAATTGAGCGTGAGAGCCAAATGAATCGAAAGATTCATGTTTGGTTTGGGAAGGGATTATGGAAGTTTTCAAATGAACGGAATTATAATCTACTTTCATTAAGTGATTTATTAGATAATCGAAAACAGAGGATAC